AATATCAAATAAATCTTTTTGATCTTTGGTAAGTCTACCAAGGGCTATAGTCATAGTGATTCTCCTGTTCAATTATTTCAACCATTTTCGAAAACCTCATGTTAATTCTAAGGCATATCATAGTTCAATCATCTATGGACGATTTCTCCTACAATGCCCCTTTATTTACAAGGGGTTTCGAAGATCTAAGTTCTTTTTTTCTATCACAAAAAAATTTAGGCAAATCCATAAACTCAATCGGTTTAATTAATGCTTATTTAAAATATTGAAATCCTGAATTGTTCTATGACTCATATGTCAGAATATATCTTTTAACAAGTCAAACCAAAATAATAAAAAATTTGCTATTTTTTCCTACTTTTAAATAGAATATGAGATAATGGTATACTGAAATTCAAAATCCTTTTCATGCATTCCTTCACTCATTATTATATTATGAAAATAACAATACAATATTGATTGGATTTGAAACAATATTAATTAGATTTTGAACTCAAGAAAAGATATTTCAAAATAGATTTTTTATATTTAGCAAATTATATGTAGTAGAAAGGAATAACAATTTATTTCTATGGAATAAATATTGAGTAACAAGACTATTAACTCGTATAACTCGTAAATTTTGGGTTGGCAAATTCTTCCTTTATCATTGTCTAAGGAAATAAAAAGAATCCGCTTGTGCTAATAGAATCTCATCTATTATCTATCGAATTTATATATCAGAATAGCTGATATAGTCATTATTCAATGAGTCAGGTCTACTTAAGTATTCATTTTTTTTTCATAGCTTAACGAGACAATACTTGAATAATTTTTTCTAAAAGGGGTCGATAAGCATGGATTGGAATCCCTAGGCCGGAATAGTAATATCAAGAATACATTAGTCGAAATTCGGCTAGTTTGATTATAATTAATTTAACCTGATCTTTAGGTCTCAAAGTACGTTGATTCCAACTCTTCCAGTATCTATCAATAGATTGATAGTTTTTAAAAAATGTATATTTTTATATACAAATCAAATCTTACGTTCAATTTGTTTTTCTTTATGTAATGTTATTTAAATTTACTAGATATATAGACCATTACCTTGTATTTATTTTTCCTTATCTGGTCTAATTCCTCGGAAGGAAAATTAGACCCTTTTAGGAAATAGTAAAATATCAGCTCAAAATATATTATTTCTAACAAAGGTACTATGTTGTCTCCAATGGTATAATTAGATTCTCTGTCGCGATGGCGATCCAAGAATTTTTCAATACACAGCTTAATCATTGTAAATTAATCTCGTATAAATAGGTCTGTTTTTTCACGATCGGATAAATTTGCCAAACACAAGAAGTTCTTGTCTAAACTTCTAGTTCTAGAAAGTAATGGTTTTTTCATGGAAAATGATGAACATTTTCCATATCCATTAATATATTTTTGGCGGGACAATACTTGAATAATCTCTTCTAAAAGGGTTTGATAAATATGGATTGGAATCCCGAAGTCGGAATAATAATACAGTATGCAAAATTCGGCTAGTTTGATTATAATCAATTTAATGACATCTTTAGGTCTTAAAGTCCGCTTATTCCAACCCTTCCAGTATCTATGAGTAGATCGATAATAGATATATATTTATATTCCGATATACCGATGGTTACCATCGATTTTTTTCCTAATTTGGTGGGATTTATACTTATGATCGATGATTACCTCGTATGGATTTTTCCTTATCTGGTTTAATTCCTCGGAAAGAGAATTAGATCCTTTTAGGAAATATACATATATAAGTATAAGATCCAAATCTATCTTTTTTAAAAACGTGGTAGGTGGTATCCAAAAGCATCTTCATCTTCTGTGTGGCGATCCAAGAATTTATCAATCCAAATCTTAATGATTGTCAATTCATTTCGCAAAAATTGATCTATTTTTTCATGATCGGATGAATTTGCCAAACATAAGACGTTCTTTTTGAAAAGAACGAGAACGAGAAAGTAATCCTATGGAAAAGGAAAATGATGAACATTTTCCATATCCATAAATATATTTATAGAATGTTTGAAAAATCATAAAATCTCCTTATTATTTATGAAATTTATATATATATATATGTATATGAATGTATTCATTTTTATGAAAAAATTTTTCCTTTTTTTTTCCTGAAAAGGGCCCTAGGATTTAGAAAAAAAATTTTCAAAATTTGGAATTTGCAATAGCATGGCGTATATCCTGATAATATGAAATCAAATAGATCTATAACCATAATATGATTATTTAAGAATAAAATAATAAACTAAGATTTTTCAAATTCCAACCTTCCCCTATACTATATGTCCATTTCAGTATTTTATGGACAATACTTTTAGTTAGTATTTTTTGCAAAATTTTGCGACAAACAGTTCCTGCAAACCCTATTTGAGAAGACCTTTCTTTTAAATAACAGATTGCTAGAAACAAGTCATAAAAAAAGAAAATCAAAAATATGATCAAAAAAATGATAAAAAAAAATATGATGACAAAAATTATCAAAAAATAAGGAAAAGTAAAGTAATATAAAAGTCTATTGACAGTAAAAAAATACATATTATAATTTGAGTACTGACTGATAACGACGTGTGGGCGGGCAGATTTGCCCTCATCGTCTAGTGGTTAGGACATCTCTCTTTCAAGGAGGTAGCGGGGATTCGATTTCCCCTGGGGGTAAGATAAAAAGTTGGTTAGGTATTAAATTCTCAATAAACCTAAGATTAATTTTCCCAGGTTTATTAAGAAACATAGGATTAATTCTTTCTTAAACCTAGAATTAATCCTGCCACCCAGGGTCGATGCCCGAGCGGTTAATGGGGACGGACTGTAAATTCGTTGGCGATATGTCTACGCTGGTTCAAATCCAGCTCGGCCCAATAATGAAATTCTATGAATACATATATGTTATATATAATTTAACAGAATTTTCTTAAATATTTAAGATTTCCTTTTATTTAGTTAAGGACTTTAAATAAAAGGAAATGTCAAACCATCCATTAAATTAATGGGAAGAGTGCATGTATTTTTATGCATATTCTATATGCATTCTTCTTAATTTTTCTTTCTAAGAATTAAGATTCATGATAGTTTTTTAAGTTTCAATCAATAAATTATTATTGAAATTTTATAAAGTCTCATGAAAAAAAAAAGAGTTTTTTCCTCTTAAAGAACACAAAAATTATCTGTTATTTTGAATAAAAAAAAAAAGATTACTAAATAATCTGTGTGACTCTCACTAGAGTCTATATTCATATGTAAATAAATATGATACAAAAATATCATTTTGTACTTTCGTACAGCTGAATGGGATGATATCCCATATTAGCATTATAGATATTTATACCATAGACCTTGTTTTGCTGGGATTGTAGTTCAATTGGTCAGAGCACCGCCCTGTCAAGGCGGAAGCTGCGGGTTCGAGTCCCGCCAGTCCCGAACTAGAATTGGAAATATTCATCCATTTTTCCTTTTCGTGTAAAAAAGGAGGCAGAAAACAAGGAATATCTCAATTTCAATAATTATTGAAATGAGATATTTTTGAATATCTCTTATGTTTTCTTTTTGCATTTATGACCCAGATAAATATGGATGCAGAAATCCCATTTTTTTTACTATTATCCCTTATTGATAAGGTAGGGATTTTTAGTATACTTATTCTACGAATCCATAATTTTACTGTATTTATTCAATGTTTTTTTTATACCATCGACCCTCGTCATACTTTTTTTTGACTGTTCTTGATCAATGAAATGATGGTATTTTACAAGTTCTATTTTTTATAGAAAAAAAAGTTTTATTCTTTTGTTTATGGATAAACAATAAACTTTGTATAATTATCTTAACAAACAAAGTACTTTTCATATTAAAGTACACCTTTTTTAGTCCCGATTTTTTTATACTTAATATTCTTATTCAAATAGCAGAGTTAATTTGGAATGTATGCATTCTATTCCAAATCCGAAAAGAGACTTACTAAACTAAAAAAAAAAAGAGAAGATCAAGAAATCAACTTTTTCAGTTAATTTCTTGGAATATTCGATTTTTTGTCTTCTCTTTTTCCCATAAGACTTATAGTTTTTTTTTGGATATGTATGTGACTGACCTATAGAATTGAAATCATTTAAGAATCCTTAATTGCATTCAATTTCAAAATATAAAAAAAATTCAGGATAATTTGATAAAGATAAGAAAGACAGACAGTAGGCTGTAAGACACAAAAAGTAGAAAAGAACTAATTCAATAAAAAAATCTCATTACCAAAAAAGTATGGGTAAAAGATCTTCTTATTTTATATTATTCAATTTTCAACGATGAATTGATTTGATAGATCAGATATCCTTTTTTAAAAAAAAGGATCCGATTCAAATCAGGATGCAAACCAATCTTATTGGATTTAATTTATTTATAGGAGTTCAATATCTCCTTTCTATGGGATTATATCCCGATTTGTTGCGAAAAAAAAAAAAAGGAAAAATGAGATTATGGAAGTAAATATTCTCGCATTTATTGCTACTGCACTGTTCATTCTAGTTCCTACTGCTTTTTTACTTATTATCTACGTAAAAACAGTCAGTCAAAATGATTAAATTGACTTAAACTTGAATTAGAAATTATTATTCTTATCAATAATTAAAGAAATATAAGAAAGAAAGTGATTAAAAAAAAAAAGAATCCCAAGTCTTAACTAAAACGAATGATCTACTGCAATAGAATATACTTCTTTCTATCGCAGTAGAGAGTTTTTTCTATTATAGATTATCTTATGAAAGATAGACAAGTTTTTATTGAATAAAGCTTTGTAAGATAATTGATGTAAAAGGAAAGATCCAAGAAAAAATTGATTGATATAATTCGATTACTCAACTTATTTCTAAAAAAATTTTTCTAATTAAATTAAAGTCCACTCCTTCCCCATACTACAAGGGAAAGTGAAAATGTAAAGACTACCATTAAAGCAGCCCAAGCAAAACTTACTAAATCCATGTAATGTCTCCTATTTCTATGAAGTAATTATTCCATTATTGATCAATAATCATAGTACAATTAATAGTGGAGAGTCAAAATACGATTCTGATTTATGATTTATAAGGAGGCTTTTTATAAACCAATAAAAAAAAGTGCTTTATATTATGTATGTAGAATCCTTAAAGCCTTAAGGACAAATCTTACATACAAACTTTTTTTTTATGAAAAAAAAAATATCCAAAAGTATTATTGTATTATCAAAATACATAATTATCCATTATTTTATACGTTAATAATTTCTTATTTAACCTAAACTTACTGTCTCTCTTTTTTTTTTCTAATAAAAAGGGGCTGTCAATAGAATTCTTAAACCTCTTCCTTTATTTTTTTGAATTCCACTGGACAAGTTTTTCTATTTTCTCGAACTAGAGATTAGAGAAATCCAGTATCAAGAAATTCTTTGTCCCTAGTTATACAGGACAAAAATTTATCAAAACAAAAGTAGGATATAGAAAAAGAAATTTAAAATATCCTGTTTGAAAAGGCGACACCCAGATTTGAACTGGGGATAAAGGATTTGCAGTCCCCTGCCTTACCGCTTGGCCATGTCGCCAAATCCAATTAAAAATCGAGAAAAATGATTCAATTCTTTTTTTTTTTTTATCATATTTATTTTTTTTGCTTATTTCTTTCCAAAAAAGAGAGAGGGGAGGAGAGGATTTCTGCTTTTTATTGGATTCAATTAATTTAAATAATCGATTTATATTTCAAAACACATATATACTCTTTAAGAATTTCTTCCCTTTTGAAGAATTATTTAATAGATTTAAATAGATAAAAAAAAGATTTTCGGTGATAGATCTCAAATTTTAGGCCAGATTGGAACCATTAACTAGAATTTTATTTTTAATTCTAGTTATTCTAGATTTCATTTTGGATTTTTTTTATCTTAAATTTTTTTATCTTAATTTTTATCTTAAATTATTAAATAAAGTAACGAAAGATAATCAAGTAATGAGGGATTTTTAAGATACAATATCTTCCTTCAATTTTTTCGTTTCCTTAATGAGATAAGGAAAATCAAATTTATTTACGACTAATTAGTATATACTTTGAAAAAATAAAATCTTTTTCAATTAGGAATTATAATCAAAATTTCGTTTATATGTAAACCCCAGAATAGAAAAAATTACAAAGATTCTAATTAAAATTCTCTCTTATGTATATGTATAATACTTATGTAAAATATCTCTAGCTAAAACGAATTTTGTTTTAATTTTGCATTGCATCGAAAGTAATTAATAAAAAAAATTATGATATAGCGTGACTTAATCTATCTGTATTGTTCCAAATTCAATTACAAAAAAAGATGCAATATGCAGATGAATATATAACTATACTTACATATATTTGCAAAATACTATTTGATTAGTATAATCACTTTGAGAATTCTGAAGTTTAATACTAATTTTCTAATTCTAATAGAATTAGTAATAATAGACTATTACGACTAATAAAATACTCCTATTACCAAAGAAAAAAATTTTACGAATTTTTTTGAACTTAACTTAAAGTTAAGTCAAACTCTCCAGTTTATCTGACTATTTTGTTTTTTTCTCATGGATTTCTTAGAATCCAATTTGAATCATGAATCTTTAGCACCCAATCTGATCATACTATCTGTAATAATAAAGAGTAAGTTTCAATTAAAAAAATAAGGAAAAGGGAGTAAAAATCGGATGCATTTTTCTTCCTATTTTATATAGAATTTTCTATAGAATAGAAAAGATTCCATAATTGAAAGTAAAGTAGCAGAATTTTGTTCCAGAAATATCTTATTTCTATTCCATTAATTTATACTTCTCACAAATCCTCACTTTTTTTTTCGGAACGAAAGCGGTTTTTATTTATTATTCCATTTCATCTCAATTTCTATTTATTTATATGTCGAAGGTTCATATATATATATGAATATATGAACATATATGGAGTTCATTAAAATTTTATGTAATTTATCAAACAGAATAGAAATTCCATTATTAGTAGATTGATCTATAGATAGGGATCATCGAGAAATTATGATGGTAGGATTTTTTTCGACAAAGTATACATAAGGAGAAAGAGTCTTATAAAAAATCACTCTATTCAAAAACTACTAAAAATATTCTGTAAATGGAGGAATTTTAATAATCTTCTCAGGAATCAGGGGATACTATTGATCAGATCTCAAGAAATTTTTTTAAATATACTTGAATTTTTGGAAATTCACGGGCAGATTTTACTATATGTCTTGCAATTTGATCCTATTTTTCAATTGTATGTTATGTTTCCTATTATCTGGAAACTCTTGAGAAAAATAAATCAAAAACGTTCATTCAATGACTCTGGTCGCATTGGAGAAAATTTTTGAAATTTTTGTTTACTACGATTTTGGATTTCTTAAAAAGGAACTTTTTTACAAATCCAAAAAAGATTTTTCTTGTTTTTTAAATCTCTTTTTTCTTTTTTTTGTCATAAAAAAAAAGAAAAAATGAAGATAATTAATTAACAAAAGAAGGATTCTATTTGGAATTAATAAAGAGTCTTCAGTTAAGAGAAAACTAGGGAAATTGACTCAACAACAAATTTTTTTGGAAACTTGCAGACTTTTTATAGCTATTCTAGGGAATTTGAAAAATCAATATGATTCATTCTTAAGTAATCATATTATGGACATAGATAGATAAATTCGATTTCATATTATTTAAATAAGAATCCAAGCTATCGTATTGGATTTCATTGATTTATATTAGTTCAATATCTCCCATAGATTTTCTCTCAAGCTTAACATATTCTCATATACAAATACAAAAGGTTAGGATCCATCTAAACCAAAAATTGTAATATATTTATTTTACCGAGGAGGGTAATATAATATGAATGAAAATATCGAAACAGTTTTAATGCGCCAATATATTGAACCCTCTTGGTAAAAAATTGGCGCATAATGTAAAAGTTTGTTCGCGATAATCTTTTGCGAAAAAAGGAGGAATCAGCTGTGATAGGTCAAAACAAAAAATTTGTAGCAAAGAAAAAGAAACTATTTGCAGCTAAGCATTTATCAGAAAAAATGGAAAAAATCAAAATGGAGCAGAAAAAAGAAATAATTATCACTTGGTCTCGGGCATCTACCATTATACTCTCCATAGTTGGCCATACAATTCGTATTCATAATGGAAAGGAATATATGCTTGTTTATATAACAGATTTCTCATTATGGAAAAAAAAATAGAAATGGGTCGATATTTCTATTTTCAATGCTTTTTTTATAAAAATAACAGAAAGAAAAGGTATGGATGACGAAAACAAAAAAAAATCCCTTTAACGAGGAGGAATATGAATCAGAGGATTTTTATTCATATTATTACGGAATTGAGGGAGATGAATCGTTCGAAAAAGAAGGAGAAGACATTTTAAAAAATGTAGAAGAACTAAAAGAAGTTCTTTCTAATTACCAAATAGAATCAAAACCGGAAAACGTTCATAAAAAGATAGTCCATATTTTAAAATTGTGTAAAGAAGAGTACGAAATAATCTTGGCCCGTAAGACTTTGCTTTTTCCTACATTCGATTACGATTATACTTATGATTCGTATTGGTCTGATTCGGTTTGGAAATCTATTAACCAAATTTTATATGTTCTAAAATTTCCAAAAAATTCCTACGTGAAAGACGAGGAATTCTCATTTTTGGAGATTTTGGATCCCTTTTTTTTCAAGAACAAAGAAAATTACTCGAATTATCTATATGGTCGGGCATTAATTCATCATATATACTCATTTTATGAAAAAATCTAAAATTAAATATAGAAGAAGAAGAAATACTTGTTTATCGATGGAAATTTTGGAAATTTATGAAGGAGCTTAAATCCCAAGGCTCCTTTCTAGATTAAAATGATTTTGATTAAAAAAAAATTTTTTCTATTCTATTTCTATATTTCTATAAAAATATAGAAATAAAAATATTCCTTTATTATCTTTTTTTTTAAGTAATCATCTTTTTTCTTTTTTTAATAGAAAAAAGATGATTATCCTGTCTAATCATAACGTGAAAGATCGTCTTCGGGAATTTTTGAATATTTTTGATGGTAATTCCTTATTCGTTTTGTGAAAATTTTTTTACATATAGCTTTTTCCGGGTAGATAAACCAAACCTCCTTCCAACCAAGATGATTTTTGATTATTCTCAAAAGATTTTGGTTGTTTTATATGACCCGATGTTCGGTCCTCTTACTCTGAAGGGATATATGGGAAACAAACGACATTTTAAAATATTCTTTCCGAACTTAATGAAATGTAAACATATCCATCATAAAATAAAACACTTCGTTAAAGATTCGAAGAATGCGAAAAATATTAAAAAAAAGTATTTTATAAAATCTCTTCCTTTGAATAACTAAACTTTGGATTAACAACAAAGTCTCGTCATCCATTTTTTTTTTATTTAGAAAGTAAAGTCAAAATCGTCTTATTTCTCTTATAATGAAAAAAAAGACGATTATCCAGTGTAAAGAAAGTAAAAAAAAAGAGATTTTTTTTCTAAAAGGAAGGGTAATAGAAAGAACAAAATAAGTGAAAACACAAAAAAGATATTTAGAATTTTCTTTTCTATCTTCTATTCTAATGAATAGTGGGATATCTTTTGATTAGTATTTGATTTTTTTTAAGTAAAAAGAAAGATACTATATTCTATGAAAGTAGATCTATATGAGGCTAGGCTATTTTATGATAGCTTCAAATAGATACTAAACAAGCTTGATCCTGTTTCAATATAATAAATATTTATGGCATCATGGCTAACATTTAAAACTATATAATATATATTAATATATATATTATCTAAAATATTAGATAAAAAATATTCTATTCATAATACTGAGAAGGTATTTTCCTTTTCCAAAATATAAAAAAGTCCGTTGGGCACCTGATGCTTATGTCATAATAGATTCGAACACTTGCCTCGAATTGACTCAATATCAAAATTGCTCTAGTAAATAACTATCTAGTTTAGTGAATAACTTAAAACAAAGATGGATGATAGATAAAAAATAACTAATCATAAGGAAAAAATTCATCTTTTTAAAGTTGAGTAAAAACTTTACTCTTGGCAGGTCTCTTTGTATGTGTTGTCCGGAAAGAGGAGGACTTAATGATTATTCGTTCGCCGGAACCAGAAGTTAAAATTCTTGTGGATAGAGATCCTATAAAAACATCTTTTGAGCTATGGGCCAAACCTGGTCATTTCTCAAGAACAATAGCTAAGGGTCCTGATACTACCACTTGGATCTGGAATCTACATGCTGATGCTCACGATTTCGATAGTCATACCAGCGATTTGGAGGAAATCTCGCGAAAAGTATTTAGTGCTCATTTCGGTCAACTCTCTATTATTTTTCTTTGGTTGAGTGGTATGTACTTCCATGGTGCTCGTTTTTCCAATTATGAAGCATGGTTAGGTGATCCTACTCATATTGGACCTAGTGCCCAGGTAGTCTGGCCAATAGTAGGTCAAGAAATATTGAATGGTGATGTCGGAGGGGGTTTCCGAGGAATACAAATAACCTCTGGGTTTTTTCAAATTTGGCGAGCATCTGGAATAATTAGTGAATTACAACTTTATTGTACTGCAATTGGTGCATTGATTTTTGCTTCAATAATGCTTTTTGCTGGTTGGTTCCATTATCATAAAGCTGCCCCAAAATTGGCTTGGTTCCAAGATGTAGAATCTATGTTGAATCATCACTTAGCAGGATTACTAGGACTTGGGTCTCTTTCTTGGGCGGGACACCAAATTCATGTATCTTTACCGATTAACAAATTTCTCGATGCTGGGGTTGATGCTAAAGAGATACCACTTCCTCATGAATTTCTCTTGAATCGAGATCTTTTGGCTCAACTGTATCCAAGTTTTCACGAGGGAGCAACCCCCTTTTTTACTTTGAATTGGTCAAAATATGCGGACTTTCTTACCTTTCGTGGAGGGTTAGATCCAATAACAGGGGGCCTATGGTTGAGTGATACTGCACACCATCATTTAGCTATTGCCATCCTTTTTCTGATTGCTGGTCATATGTACAAGACTAACTGGGGCATTGGTCATAGCCTTAAAGACATTCTAGAAGCTCATAAAGGTCCATTTACAGGACAAGGACATAAGGGTCTTTATGAAATTTTAACAAGTTCGTGGCATGCTCAATTATCTCTTAACCTAGCTATGTTGGGTTCTTTAACTATTATTGTAGCTCATCATATGTATTCAATGCCTCCTTATCCATATCTAGCTACTGACTACGGTACACAACTTTCATTGTTCACACATCACATGTGGATTGGTGGATTTTTGATAGTTGGTGCTGCTGCACATGCAGCCATTTTTCTAGTAAGAGATTATGATCCAACTACTCGATACAATGATCTATTAGATCGTATCCTTAGGCACCGCGATGCAATCATATCACATCTTAACTGGGTATGTATATTTTTAGGTTTTCACAGTTTTGGCTTGTATATCCATAATGATACCATGAGTGCTTTAGGACGTCCTCAAGACATGTTTTCAGATACTGCTATCCAATTACAACCCATCTTTGCTCAATGGGTACAAAATACTCATGCTCTAGCACCTAACCTAACAGCTCCTGGTGCAACAACGGCTACCAGTTTAACTTGGGGAGGTAGTGAGTTAGTAGCAGTAGGTAGCAAAATAGCTTTGTTACCTATTCCATTAGGAACTGCCGATTTTCTAGTCCATCATATTCATGCATTTACGATTCATGTGACTGTATTGATACTACTGAAGGGTGTTCTATTTGCTCGTAGTTCCCGTTTGATACCTGATAAAGCAAATCTTGGTTTTCGTTTTCCTTGTGATGGACCTGGACGAGGGGGAACATGTCAAGTATCTGCTTGGGATCACGTTTTCTTAGGTCTATTTTGGATGTACAATGCAATTTCGGTAGTAATTTTCCATTTCAGTTGGAAAATGCAATCGGATGTTTGGGGTACTATAAGCGACCAAGGGATAATTACTCATATCACAGGAGGGAATTTTGCACAAAGTTCCATTACGATTAATGGTTGGTTAAGAGATTTCCTATGGGCACAGGCTTCTCAAGTAATTCAATCTTATGGTTCTTCATTATCTGCATATGGTCTTTTTTTCTTAGGTGCTCATTTTGTCTGGGCTTTCAGTTTAATGTTTCTATTTAGTGGCCGTGGTTATTGGCAAGAACTTATTGAATCCATTGTTTGGGCTCATAACAAATTAAAAGTTGCTCCTGCTACTCAGCCTAGAGCTTTGAGTATTATACAAGGACGTGCTGTAGGAGTAACCCATTACCTTCTGGGTGGAATTGCCACAACATGGGCATTCTTCTTAGCAAGAATTATTGCAGTAGGATAATGGCTAGGAGGATTTGAAAAGCATTATGGCATTAAGATTTCCGAGGTTTAGCCAAGGTTTAGCTCAGGACCCCACTACTCGTC